TTTGAGCAGCAAAAGGTGTCCCTCTTTTCGTCCCCTTGAATCCACAAGTACCGGCAGAGGACCAAGAAACCACCCGCCCCCGTACATCTGTAATAGTAATAATGGTATTATTGAAACTGGCTTGAACATGAATAACTCCTTTTGGTATTCTACGCGCACTCCTACGTGACCCCATACGTCCATTTCTACGTGAACCGATTCGTGGTATAGCTTTTGCCATATTTTATCATTTCATAAATATAAGTCAGAGATCTATGGATATATCCATTTCATGTTACAAAAGATTCCTTATTTATTATCAATTTCTTTAGTTCTTTAGCGAGTCTGATTATCCCTGTCTTTGTTTATGTTTCGGATTGGAACAAATTACTATAAGTTGTCCCCTCCTACGGATTAATCGACACTTTTCACAAATTTTACGGACAGAAGCTCTTATTTTCATACTTGTCATTCCTTATTTTAAATTTGAATCAACTTCAGAATATACTTCTTTGAAGACAATAGTTTCTTGATAATTTTTCATATTGATTCCCTTATTCCATGATAAGGGGTGTTCAAACCATATAATTTTTGAATCCTTGTTGCGGAGTCGAAAAATTATACGCCCTCAGGTTGAATCATAACGACTTACTTCAACTTTGACTCTATTTAGTTTTTTACAATTTTAAAGAATCAATTTTGGATACATTTTGTGTATGAGAAAGATTACCATATAGAACACAAAATTTCTCCGCCGATTCCTTGTAGTCTAGCCTCTCGGTCGGTCATTATACCTCGAGAAGTGGATAGAATTACAATTCCCATCCCACCTAAAATTCTAGGAATTCGTTGATAGTTAGAATAGATTCGTAGACCCGGTCGACTGATTCGGTTTAAATTGAAAAGGTTTCTATAGGGCTTTTTTCGAGTCCTTTGGTGTCTCAGCGTTAAAACCAAAAAATTTTTATGCTTTTCGCGCTGTTTTCTCATATTTTCAATAAAACCTTCTCGTAAAAGTATTTTTACAATATTTTCGGTACTATTAGTCGATGTTATTCGAACCACTCTTTTTTGATCCCTATAAGCATTTCGTATAGAGGTTAATATCTCAGCAATAGTGTCTCTACCCATTATGCCTAAAAATTTTATTAACTCATTATTTGATATAATCAACATGTTTTTTTGTTTATGAATAATTCAAGGTATATGCGTGAGATACAATCTATCTCTTAATCTATTTTCTTTTTCAAATACCCTACTCTAAAAATTCTAAAAATAATTTTATAATTATAATACCTCGGGAGCTAAGGAAACTATTTTAGTAAAATTTAGTTTTCTTAATTCGCGGGCGATTGCACCAAAAATTCGAGTTCCTCTTGGATTTCCTTCTTGATCAATAACAACTGCAGCATTGTCATCATATTGTATTATCATACCGTTGTCCCGTTTCAGTTCTTTACAAGTACGTACAACTACAGCTCTGACAACTTCTGATCTTTCTAGGGGCATATTTGGTACTGCGTCTTTGATCACAGCAATAATAATGTCACCAATATGAGCATATTGACGATTACTAGCACCTATGATTCGAATACACATCAATTCTCGGGCCCCGCTGTTATCGGCTACATTTAAAAGGGTTTGCGGTTGAATCATACTATTTAAAAATTTTTTCTTTCAATGCAAAGGACAAAGAAAAAAAGAAATATTTTTTGTCTAAAAATAAAAATTTTTAAATTTTTCATAATGAAGAACCTTTTTGTTAGTTGTTCTTTTTATACTTTATCCCGAAATAATGAATTGAGTTCGTATAGGCATTTTGGACGCTGCTACTGAAATCGCTCGTCTAGCTATATTTTCCGTTACTCCATTCATTTCATAAAGTATTCGACCTGGTTTAACAACAGCTACCCAATATTCGGGCGATCCTTTACCTGAACCCATACGTGTTTCTGCGGGTCTTATTGTAACTGGTTTGTCTGGAAATATTCGTACCCATATTTTTCCACCACGACGTACATTTCGTGTCATTGCTCGTCGACCTGCTTCTATTTGTCTGGATGTGATCCAAGCAGGTTCAATCGCTTGAAGAGCATATTTACCGAAACAAATACGATTCCCCCGATAAGAAATTCCCCTCGTTCTTCCTCTATGTTGTTTACGGAATCTGGTTCTTTTTGGGTTATAGTTGATGTTTGTTTGTGAATTTCATCTCTACTACAGAACCAGACGTGAGAATTTCTTCTCATCTGGCTCCTCGCGAATAAAAGGATTCAAAAAAAGAAAATTTTCGCGGGCGGATATTTACTCTTTTGTTTCATTTTTAGACTTTTTTTGCACTTTAGAAGAATAGATCAATTCATCTGGGCTTCGTTCCGCCATCCCGACCAGTGAATCGGTAAGATTTCCTTTTCCATAGAATCTTTTGCATTCACAGCTTCCATCGTTCCCATCGCTTCTTACTTAATGCTTAGGTCTGAATTTTACAGTGGAGCTCGTCATGGAAGTTGTTCTTGAGTCA